ATTCCGCGGACAATTCTAGTACAATTAAAAGTGGTCGTTAACTACCTATGCATCTGATCATATATGTATTATCATTATGTATTACAATAAAATGAAGGGGGTTTTCAATGCGAGATCTAAAAACATATCTTTCCGTGGCACCGGTACTAAGTGCGCTATGGTTCGCGTCTTTAGCAGGTCTATTGATAGAGATTAATCGTTTTTTCCCGGATGCGTTGACATTCCCCTTTTTTTCATTCTAGTTAGTGACGTGGAAAGGAATAAAGAAGATTAGAACTACAATGAAATATCGGTCACTAATCAAGTCTCCCCCTCTATTTTTCTTTTCTCTATTTCTCTTTTCTCTATTTTTTCTGATTTGTAGAATAAGGGAGGAAAGAGAAAGAAGAAAAGTGGATTCAACGGCTGTGGGATTCGGATTCCAATTCGAATAATCGAATAATAGAGGAATGGAAGTAGACTATAAAATGTGGGTCTAGCGAAGAGTATTATACAAGATACTTAAACGAAATCATGTACTGTGCTTTGAAATATCGTTTCGAAATCGTTGGATCTTATTTGAATATATTGATTGTAGCAAAATTTTTCATAATGTGAGTTCAAGTTAGCAACTTCTACTTTTTATTTCTTCTTCATTTCGAATCGAAAGGAAAAGCGTTGAGTAAATAAAAAATCCAAAGGAGGTTCATGGCCAAGGGTAAGGATATCCGAATAACAGTTATTTTAGAATGTACTACTTGTGTTCGAAAGGTTGTTAATAAGGCATCAAAAGGCATTTCCAGATATATGACTCAAAAGAATCGGCACAATACGCCTAATCGATTGGAATTGAGAAAATTCTGTCCATATTGTTACAAACATACGATTCATGGGGAGATAACGAAATAGCTCGAACCGAGCACTTGCACCCTCCCCAGGAGGAGGGAAAATGCTATGCTAATTACCGCTAAGATAATTTGAATAGAAAGAAAATCCTATTGTTTTTATGTATTCTAATTCATTTTCTAGATCCAACCGAAATAGGATTTTCGGTTTAAAGAAATAAATTAAACAAACCATGGATAAATCCAAGCGACCTTTGCTTAAATCCAAGCGACCTTTGCTTAAATCCAAGCGATCTTTTCGTAGGCGTTTGCCCCCGATCCAATCGGGGGATCGAATTGATTATAGAAACATGAGTTTAATTGGTCGATTTATTAGTGAGCAAGGAAAAATATTATCTAGACGAGTAAATAAATTGACCTTGAAACAACAACGATTAATGACTCTTGCTATAAAACAAGCTCGTATTTTATCTTCGTTACCTTTTATTACTAATGAGAAACAAGGTGAAAGAAACAAGTCGACCGCGAGAGTCCGAAAGAAATATAAGTCAGACAGAAAGAAATATAAGTCGACTGTGAGAGACACAAAGAAATAGAAGTCGACCGTGAGAGACAAAAAAATAGGCTTACTCTTTCGTCACTTGAATGAAAATTCACACCCGAACTCAAACGCAGATTGATGCTTTGTGCAAAAATACGACAATCCGGACCGGCTTTGCTTCTCGTTTCGTAAGACAAAAACAAATCAAAAATCGGATTCAGAAGTCAAACTCCAAATTGTTGATTGAAAGTGTTGAGTCCTATTCATTTCTTTTTTGATTCATTTTGACTCTACTTTCCCGGAGGTCATTCTCCGGGGAACTCCGTTTAAATTACTCCGGCAGATTCCTTCCAATTTACTTTTTTTATGATTTCATTGGAAATTAGATAAAGACAGTTTTTATTTGCTATAGCTATTTGCGCAAGTATTTTACGATTAAGCAACAACTGTCTCTTGTATAGATCATGGATGAATTTACTATAGTTATAATATACCCACCCGTCACGAATTTCTGAATTGATTCGAGTGATCCACAAACGACGAAAATTTCTTTTTTGCCCATTCCTATCCCGATGAGACGAAGCCAAAGCTCTTATGTCTTGTTGAGTCTTTAAAAGACCTCCCCGAAAGCTTGATATAAATGAACGTGCTTTTCTTCTACGTCTCCGAGCTATATATCCCCGTCTAGTTCTGGTCATTGAATATGCATAAATCAAACGTTGTCGAATAACTAATTGATTTCCGTTCTTGCAGTTATTCTTTTTCCCCCTTCCTAGTCTATTAATAACCCAATGAGTTTTTCCAATGTATAAACGCAAAATTCCAATGGCTTTGGCTACGATAACCTTCCCGACCACGATTTTTTATTTTTTCGAGACCTTTGTTTTACCTCACAATTTGAAATTGGATTCTACTAGGTATTAAAAAGATAATAAGAAATATAAATTCTAAAGCAATAGTGGATTCCATCGTTTCTATGGTTACTTCTTAAACGGTGAGGTCTTCTCTATACACCGGAGCCTTTAACTTCATTTAATTAATGCTATTGGGAACTTGTATAGTTCACATTCTTTAGCTCTACCCATGAATTATCCAGTAACTAGGTCTTCACAACGAGATCTACCTATACAGTAACGGTATTTAATTATGAGGGTTAGCTGGATAGCTGACCTTGTTAGTCCGTTCTTGCAAGAGGGTGGCTTAATCTTTGAAATTGAAACCAAGAGTTCCTCCGCGTAATGGATAAGCATTTGCTACCAATGGAGAATTCTTAAATTGAGGTGATTGAATTTACACCAAGGGAAACCATAAATTTCCTACACAATGAAAGGCATATGATCCATTTTCGTTTTTTAGATAGGAAATAGAGTTCATTTTTTCGTTCCAGCCTATTCACCGGTACTGACCTTTGATACTGGAAACTTGTTCGCTTTCCTTTGTTCTAGCTCATGATCTGAACGAGTCGCACATACAACCTAGTACACGTTCCTCGACGTTGAGGGCATCTCTTAAGAGCGGGCGATTTTGTAACATTTCTGATTGGCTGTCTTGTCTTTCTAATAAGTTGTTTAATAGTTGGCATGTTGAATCATAGATATAGATATAATTGGATGGTTTAGATCCATCCTAACCGGATTATTTTGAGTCAACTCGGTCGGTAGCGGTAATCTAAAATTAGGGATTTGCGCGAAATACAGGCTAGTATCATTTACGCCCGTCACGCCATTGAAGCCCTTCAAGCCCTACAGAATCAACAATTCCATAAGCTTTGGCTTCTTCTGGTGACAGAAAAACATCTCTTTCCATGTCTTCGAAGACCATCCAGAAAGGTTTGTGCGATCTTTGTACAAAAAAGTTTGTGATCTCTTCACGTAGTTTTAGCACCAAATCTGTGTCCGTGATTACCTCTTCCATGTAGCCTTGAATAAAAGTACTAGTAGGTTGGTGGATCATTACCCTGATGATATAACAAAATCAAAAGTTTTTCTATTGCACACGATGAAGGGAAGATAAAAGAAAGAGAAAAGAATAGCACGAAAAAAGATAGAATTGCACAACCGTACAGGCATCTTTCTATGCATTGCATACGGCTCTAGAATAAAATTGATCCTTACGCCCCCCCAACGAAAGAGAAAAATAGGATTGATTAGACCCCGCTCGGAAAATGATCAAATTACCACCCTTCCTTTCGTGGGAGTTAAAAACTACTATGATGGCTCCGTTGCTTTCTATATTTCTTTTTTGTCTATGATTAAGCAATCCCAAAGTTGCTTTTTATTTGATTAAATAACCTAAGGGAAAAAGCATTTTTTTCACTAGTTCAGAACATAAATATTATTAAGAGATCTGCCGTGTGAAAAAAAGTTTGTGACGCTGAACTGCACTGCCGATAGATAAGAACACATCGGAAATACCTTTTATCTCATACTACTCTCTCGATAAAAAATCTAATGCTTTGAAAAAAACTTTTGTATATCGAATTCAAAGTGCCATGCTATTATTACTTTTTTATTCATATTTCATATGGAGATTCATTTTTCATATGGCGAAGGCATAGTCGTCTTTTTTCTTTCAAATAAAACCTCATTGGCGCCAAGCGTTAGGGAATGCTATACGTTTAGTCTGTGAGCCTCCGGCCAGGATAAAAGCTGCCATTGAAGCGGCTACTCCCAGACAGAGTGTATGTACATCTGGTAGCACAAAATTTATCGCATTATGAACAGCTAGCCCATGCATTACTCCTCCACCCGTAGAGTTTATAAATAAAAATTGCTCTTGGTTACAATCGTCGATATTCAGAAATATCATAAGACCGACAATGTGATTTGCCGTCTCGGGACTAAGGTCTTTGAATAAAAAAAGTGCTCTTTCTCGATAAAGTCGGTCGATTAGGTTAAAATTGTATTCCGTAGGAACCGTACAGGCGCCGTTTGGCGCATACGGTTCAAAAAAATTTGCAAAAAAATCAATGTGTATATTCCAATCCCCTTTCGGATTTCAGAGCATGCTCTTTACTGACTCCTAATTTTTCTTCGATTTTTCAATAAAGATGAGTTTTGATTCCTTTCCTTAGAAAAAAGAATTCATTAACCGGATCGAATTCACTTTTCATTGATGTATTCTTTCATCGCGATCCAATCCAAATCACGATGTCATTTTCTTGTTCCAAACTGGGCCTCTTTTATCTTACTCTTTTTAGGTTTATACTCTACTCCGGGTAAAGATCTGCCCGCCTTCGATTTGCACATATAGGACAAATACTCCCCTTACCACTTCTTTTTTCTCAATCCGTACAGTCCGGCAAATATTTGAGGTCTTTATACATATTACTCGATTGATTAAGAGAACAGTTTAAAATCACTTCTATTTCCAAAGAAGATTTCTTTAGAATAGAGGAATCCCTTTATAAGGAGTAATGGTAGATATATTACCAATTGGTTTTTTTAAACGAAGTCTGGATATTTCAATTTCTTAGTCCAACCGAGCCAGCCATAAATTATTTGAATTGATAATAGTAATTTGAATCCCCTTAAAAAAAGGATCTAATTGCACTTCACGCTCCAAATTTTGGATGATCCAATTCATCTTTTTTGGGCGAAATAGAGGATCTCTTGATCGGGAAGAGAAGGGGGAAAGCCCATATGACCCAATAGATCTGCCAAGTCGCACTATAAGTCAACCCAAGTTGCTTCCTCGTCTTCGTCGTCAGGAATATCATAAGGTATTTTTGGCACACCAACAGGCATTAAATGAAAGAAAAAATAAAAAAAAATACTAGACTTTAGATGTGAAAACGTAAGAAGGGTTTTATTGTTTTTAGAATATTGTTCTTTATCAAAAATGCATAAAGAAAGACAGAATGAATAAGATCAATTCTTAGAACGAGGCCCCTGTAATCATGAACAAGGATGGTCACATTCGTTTATAGAAAAGGCATCAAGCGGCCCATTGCGTATTGGTACTTATCGAGTATAGAATAAATCTGCTTCTCTTTTTTCCTACGAACGGAATTGTTCCATTATTGCTAATAGAATCAAACAAATTATGAACCCTTGCTCTGAACTAATCGCCCTCTCCTCGGAGGACGTAACATCGGCAGAGTATAGTCGTGTCCAATGCAATAAAGTTGCGTAGTGTCTTTTTTCTTTGATAAAGGGGTATTTTCATGGGTTTGCCTTGGTATCGTGTTCATACTATCGTATTGAATGATCCCGGCCGGTTGCTTGCTGTTCATATAATGCATACAGCTCTGGTTGCTGGGTGGGCCGGTTCGATGGCTCTGTATGAATTAGCAGTTTTTGATCCTTCTGACCCCGTTCTGGATCCAATGTGGAGACAGGGTATGTTTGTCATACCCTTCATGACGCGTTTAGGAATAATCAATTCATGGGGTGGCTGGGGTATCACAGGAGGGACTATAACATCTCCGGGTATTTGGAGTTACGAAGGTGTCGCCGGAGCGCATATTGTGTTTTCGGGCTTGTGCTTTTTAGCAGCTATCTGGCATTGGGTGTATTGGGATCTAGAAATATTTACTGATGAACGTACAGGAAAACCTTCGTTGGATTTGCCCAAGATCTTTGGAATTCATTTATTTCTCGCGGGGGTGGCTTGCTTTGGTTTTGGTGCATTTCATGTAACAGGCTTGTATGGTCCGGGAATATGGGTGTCCGATCCTTATGGACTAACTGGAAAAGTACAACCGGTAAATCCAGCGTGGGGCGTGGAAGGTTTCGATCCTTTTGTTCCGGGAGGAATAGCCTCTCATCATATTGCGGCTGGGACATTGGGCATATTAGCAGGCCTATTCCATCTTAGCGTTCGACCACCCCAACGTCTATACAAGGGATTGCGCATGGGTAATATCGAAACTGTCCTTTCCAGTAGTATCGCTGCTGTCTTTTTTGCAGCTTTTGTTGTTGCCGGAACTATGTGGTATGGTTCAGCAACTACCCCGATCGAATTGTTTGGACCGACTCGTTATCAATGGGATCAGGGGTACTTCCAACAAGAGATATATCGACGAATTAGTGCGGGGTTAGCCGAAAATCAAAGTTTCTCAGAAGCTTGGTCGAAAATTCCTGAAAAATTAGCCTTTTATGATTACATCGGCAATAATCCGGCAAAAGGGGGATTATTCAGGGCGGGTTCAATGGATAACGGGGATGGAATAGCGGTTGGATGGTTAGGACATCCTATCTTTAGAGATAAAGAAGGTCGTGAACTTTTTGTACGTCGTATGCCCACTTTTTTTGAAACATTTCCGGTCGTTTTGGTAGATGGAGCCGGGATTGTTCGAGCGGATGTTCCTTTTCGAAGAGCCGAATCGAAGTATAGTGTCGAACAAGTCGGTGTAACTGTTGAGTTCTACGGTGGCGAACTCAATGGAGTCAGTTATAATGACCCTACGACTGTGAAAAAATATGCTAGACGCGCTCAATTGGGTGAAATTTTTGAATTAGATCGTGCTACTTTGAAATCCGACGGTGTTTTTCGTAGCAGTCCAAGGGGTTGGTTTACTTTTGGACATGCTTCATTTGCTTTGCTCTTCTTCTTCGGACACATTTGGCATGGTGCTAGAACCCTGTTCAGAGATGTTTTTGCTGGGATTGACCCAGATTTGGATGCTCAAGTAGAATTTGGAGCCTTCCAAAAACTTGGAGATCCAACTACAAGAAGACAAGTAGTCTGATCCAACCTTCTTTTGATGTCTTTCGAATCTATTTTCTTTTTATGATTTGTTAGTGATTTTGATATTGAGGGTAGCAGAGAAATCTTGCTTTGACTCCCCGTTTTTTTGTCTCTTGCTCTTTCGGTAGCCGGGAGATGGTCCCCAATAAAAGAAAGAAAAAACAAATAGGTATGGAAGCTATAATTGTAAATCACGATCGAATCTATGGAAGCATTGGTTTATACATTCCTCTTAGTCTCAACCCTAGGGATTATTTTTTTCGCTATCTTTTTTAGAGAACCGCCTAAAGTTCCAACTAAAAAATGAAAGTCTTTTCATTATCTCGATTTCAATTGAAGTAATGAGCCTCCCAATATTGAGAGGCTCATTACTTCAACTAGTCCCCATGTTCCTCGAACGGATCTCTTAGTTGTTGAGAAGGTTGCCCAAAAGCGGTATATAAG